TTGAGTGTTGATATCTTTCAGGCAGGGGCCTTAATAAGATTAGGAATTAGGAAAAGAGAGCTCTTTTTATTTAAATAATGTCATTTTAAGTCATTTAAATAATGAAAAAAAGTTCTATCTTTTTCTTTGCTGTAGCAGTTTTGAAAGATATGACTCAACAAAACAAAAATAGTGAAGTTATAACATAAAATGGGATTACGCAAGAATTCATAGTTTCTTTTTGTTTTTGAACTTTCATACTATTTAAGAAAATATTTTCTCAAAAAAAAATAAGAAGGAGATTAAAATTAATCTCCTTCTTATTTTTTTTTTAATATTCAAAAAAACTAAAAATAAAAAGTAAAGGGAAATAAAAAAGAAGAAAAAGAATAATAAGAAATGACATTATGATTCTATATAATTCTTTATTATAGTAATGCATTCTTATTGTTCTTGCTTCAACAACAATCATTTTTTTTTAATCAGATAAATCATTTTCTCTATTATTTTAGCTATTCTATGATTCATTAATTTATTGATTGGAACAAAAAACGGCCTTTCAAATGAAATTAAAGAGGTATTTTATATTGGAGATATCTCTTTCGAACCCTTCTTGTGCTTATGGAATTTGAATTGTAATAGAATTGGAATTTCTGATATAAAGTTGTATATATGTATATATTTATATAAAGAAAGTATAAAAAAGTATAAAGTATAAATAAAGTAAAGTATAAAGAAAGTAGATATTTTTTAACCCTTCCTTTGTACTTTGTGTGTAAAGTAACATATTTATGATCTTTTTTCAATTGGGAGAGATGGCTGAGTGGATTAAAGCGTCGGATTGCTAATCCGTTGTACGAGTTATTTGTACCGAGGGTTCGAATCCCTCTCTTTCCGTTTTCGTTGATAACTTGATATTTTATTTCTCTTTCAAACTTCGAACCTTTTTAATTTCTCATAGCTAAACGTGTAGAATACCTAAAAGAAAAAATTCTAAGAGAATTTGAAAATCAAGCAAGAAAAAGTAAAAACTCTTAGTTTTTATTCTTCACGCCCAGGATTACGCCCTGGATCATTAGATAGGAATCCAAAGATAAAGAGAGAAACAAAAAATATCACTACTGTGTAAACAAAGAGTTTGAGAGTAAGCATTACACAATCTCCAAGACCTTTTTTTGACAAAAAAAAAAGAGAATAGATTTTCTATTTTTATACCCTATATTTTTTTTTGATTTAATTTATTATTTTGATAAAATGCTTTCTAGAAACTAAATGAATTTTCAAAAATTCATTTGTAAGTTGTAAGAAGAATCTTTCTTTCATTACCAAAATTTTTTTCATACCCACAATATCTAATTGTGGGGTCCTAATTATAATTAATAAGGTTTTTCATTGAAAAAAATAAGGAAATAGGTGATCAAGATCTATCGCATCTATCTAAGAATTTCTATAAGAATTTCAATGTTTGAATCGGGGCTTCATACTAGTTCATACTATAAAACTTATCTTATTTTATGTTCGAATTTTTTTCCCGTCATCAATTTTTATAGGACGGTGTTAAGGATCTTATCGAAAACTTACAGCGGCTTGCCAAACAAAGGCTAAAAGAAAAAAAAGCAGAGGTATGACGGGCATAACATCTACGATTGGATTCAAAAAAGCATAGGCCTCGGGCAATTTGGAGAGGAAAAAATTACTCGAATAAAGGACAGAATTAAGACAGATACAGGTCAAACTAAAGATGTTAAACATAACAAACATTTTATTCTTGACGATAATTGCGTTTTGTTTTGATTGAGTTCTTGATATAAGAGAAAACTAAAGAAAGTGTGGTAGACCAAAAATCCTTCTTTTTCTTTGAACTTGCCCAATCAAAAATCCTTCAATTCGCAAAGGAGAATAGAAGAAATCATATTTTCATAAAATATCTTAATATCTTAATTCAATTATATGTAATGATCAATAAATTCATTATCATTCTATATATATGCATGTAAAAATTCTAGCAATAATTTAATGTATCGCGGAGATATTTAGACTGGAATTGACGAACAACCAATACTAATAATAATGTTTATTAGTGTCGATTAGAAATCTCAATGGGGCGTGGCCAAGTGGTAAGGCAACGGGTTTTGGTCCCGCTATTCGGAGGTTCGAATCCTTCCGTCCCAGAGCATAGCCATTCTTTTTATCAGAATAAAGATTTTTTTTGTGAACAGCCTTCTGTTAGACTGTTAGAATGTGATTGATTATTCTTGCTGATCTTTAATGATTCTTTTCTGAATCATATCTTTTTCACAAACTGAATTGAGTTCAAATGACACGAAAATGCGTTTGAATAGCTTTGTGATTCAGGTAAGGCGGGAACATATATTCCAAGAGTAAAAAAAACTAAGACTAGTCTTTCGTCGTATATTCACTCTCTTGAAGTTAGCTACTTATAGATTTATAAAAACCTTGCATTCGATATCTATTTGAATATGATTTTTAATTATCTATTTTGAATCGAAATACGAAAGAAAGAAAGACTCTATTCTATATTTAGAATATTATTTATTTTTATTCCCGATCTCTTAGTTTTTTTACTTATTTTTATTGACTTTTTACTTAGTTTTTTACTTATTTACTTAGTAAACCTATTTACTTATTACTTTACTTAGAACTTATACTTATTTATTATTTTTTATTAAAATTACATTTTTATAATTTATATTTTTTATATTTATTATATTTTATATTTAATTATTTAATTATATTTTCTATTTAATTATCTTTTCTATTTATTTATTATTTATATTTATATTATTTATATTTAATTGAATAAAATTAAAAACTACAAACTAATTTAATTAATTTAAAAATTTAAAACAAAAATCAAATTTATTTCAAATTTCAAATAGAATTTGAATTTCAAATAGAATTTGAAATAGGGATCATTAATTCTCTGTCTATCTTTGAATTCTATAAATGCACGAGATTCTTGATACGAATTGAATTCAAATTAAGTCTCTTAAGATTGCGTTAGGGTAAAAGAGGAACAACTTAATCTGGACCTCTTTGTCTTTGTACATAGATAAGATAATCTAGTATCCCATAAAAGAAAAGAAGATTTTTTTTTATTTATGTATGACTCATACCCATAGAATTGGGGGAATAGATAGTAGTTAATCAGCAACATCGGGTATCAATTTCAATATCTGTGTTTGTTTTAATTTCATTAACAAAAAATCAAGTTACATATGTAAGATATGTATTTTCTTTGAACCTCGATTTGAAATATATTTCATTTTTTTTTGCTCTAATAAATCAATTTTAAATCTATAAATCTATGTGATGATTGATACAGGGGTGATTCATATATTTTATTTACTTTTTTTTGTAACGATTACAGAAAAATTAGCAAATCCAAAGTAAGAAAAAAATATGTAGAAAATGAGGAAATGCTTATATGTATATATTGTTTATGTATTGTTATCGTTCTATTTCAGTGACAGCGGTGGTTCGATTTTTGTGAAAAAATTTGTGATTCTTTAAATTTCATTTTAATTAAATTAAAATATTTAAATATTTAGAAAATAGTTACTTGCCTATAATTCTAAAGGAATAGAAAGAAAAAGTATAAAAGTATAGATTACTATATACGGACTGAAACAATGACTATTCATGATTCGATAATTGAATCAATTCCATACTGGTTCCGAATTAGAGGAATGTTATGGTAAAACTTCGTTTGAAACGATGTGGTAGAAAGCAACGTGTGACTTGAAGGATATGATCCGATGTGGATTTTTACGCCCACCATTGGAATATATAGGAATGAAGGCGCTCTTAGCTCGACATATTTTATTCTGTTCCACTGAACCCCTATTTTTTGTTGGGTTTTAAAATAGTCCATGATGGAGCTCGAGTAGAAAGTATTGATTTATTTATAAGGGCAAGGATCTAGGGTTAGTGCGAATTAATACGTTGGAACAACTTCGTAAGTATATCTTTGATATATATAAATCGAAAGGATTTAATTCGAGCAAGTTTCAAATCCAAAAGGAAAATTTGTTGATTTGTTGGAATTGATAAAACTCTTTCGATTAAAAGTGTGTCGCGCGAGAATCAACTGCTCCTATGATTCTTTGATAGAATTTGATAGAAATAAATTACAAAAACAAAAGGGGTATGTTGCTACCATTTTGAAAAGGATTAAGGATAACCGAAGTAATGTCTAAACCCAATGATTCAAAGCAAGGATAAAGGATCTGGAACAAGAAAACACCCTTTTCAACTGTTTCAAGAGTTGAATCAGGATAAAGAATCCAAATAGATTCTAAACGAGACAAACAAAAATGGGGTTAGAGACCACTCAATAAATGAAGTGCAAATTGCTCTAAGAATTTTCCTTTGAGCTATTTGAGAGTTTTCCAACTTGAGTTATGAGTACTAATGATTTTTTTCTTTTCGGTAAGTAAGAAGAAAAAAGAAGAATTGAAATCACAAATCGCAGTCGAATGATGATTTGATTGATGGGCTTATTCACCATTCAAATTCTTAGAATTTTATTCTATATAGAATAGATTGAGACATAATTTCAAATCATTTTTTCTCGAGCCGTATGAGGAGAAAACCTCTTATACGTTTCTAGGGGGGGTATTGTTCAGTTCTATCTACCCAATGGGCTGTCTATCGAATCGTTGCAATTGATGTTCGATCCCGAAGAGAGGGAAGAGATCTTCGAAAAGTGGGCTTCTATGATCCGATAAAGAATAAAACTTATTTAAATGTTCCTGCTATTCTCTATTTCCTTGACAAGGGCGCTCAACCTACAGGAACTGTTTATGATATTTCAAAAAAGGTAGAAGTTTTTAAGGAGCTTCGCCTTAATGAAACAAAATTCAATTCATAATTAAAGAAATAGAAAAAGGGGGGAGGTCATATAGAAAAAGTTATAGTTATCTAAAGCTATATATTATTATATACTACGGGTTGCCCCCCCCCTTTTTTTTCTATTCATACCTTTTATTCATATTTACTATTTTTTTTTTCTTTTCTCAACGTTAAGTCAAGTTAATATTGACAACAGCATATCAAACAAATAAAATAGATATCGGTTATGGATAAATGAATCCATTTATATCTGTTCCATGAATTTGTCTGTCCCATGGATTTGTTTGTCCCATGGATTTGGTTTTTACTTTACTTCATTCAAATTATGGGTTCATTGGATTTATTGGAATACAAAAGGGCTTTTTTGATTAAAAAAAAAATCTATCTATATTCTATATTAATATCTATATTATATATATTATATAGAATATATTATATATATTATATAGAATAATTATTTATATAGAAAAATTATATATTATATAGAAAAATATAGATAGATAACATAAGACGCGGTACATAAATATAAATTTTGACATTTCATTTAGTTATATTTACTATTTTCTATTTTTTTTTTCTTTATAGTATCTAAATTTTATAGTATCTAAATATTATCTAAATATAAGATATAAGAATTTTTTTATTTTCATCTGATCCGTTCTTTTTTACGTTCAGAATCAATTATGAAATATGATAATATTTCTATTTCTGGCTTTGTTAGTTTAATTGCTCTGTGCAATCCAATTTCTTTATTTATTTTAATTTTTTTTGATTGTATCTACATATTCTAATTTTATTCGATTCGGGTTGCTAACTCAATGGTAGAGTACTCGGCTTTTAAGTGCGGCTATAATCTTTTACACATTTTGATGAAGCAAAGGATTCGTCCATACCATCGGTAGAATTTGTAAGACCGCGACTGATCCTAAAACTAAAAGGGGATGAATGGAAAAAACAGCATGTCGTATTAATGTACAATTTCGAAACTATTTCATTTTTACCGGGCAGTACAAAGCCCTGTTTTAATTATTGAAAAAAATTTGGGTCGAGTAATAAATGGATAGAGCCCTCTACTTCTAATTTTTTTATAAGGAAAGAAAAGGCAACGAGCTTATGTTCTTAATTTATTTGAATGATTCCCCGATCTAATTAGACGTTAAAAGTATATTAGTTCCTAACGCGGGAACGTTTCCTTCCATTTTTTATTAATAGATTTTGTTAATGAATCCTAATTATTAGCTATTCCCCATTAGGGGGTGGAGATGAGTGTGTAAAAGAAGCAGTATATTGATAAAGAGATTTTTTCTAAAATCAACAGAGCGACTAGGTTGAAAAAAAAAAATAAATAAAATATTAATTATAATAAAGGGTTTCTAACCAATTTCGTATTCTATAACGAACATAAATAAATTAGATGTAAAGGAGGGCAATAGAGAATCCGTTGATGAGTCTACGTGTATCCGAGGTATATATTTATTTCTTACCTATGTTTCTTACCTTGTTTTGTTGACTGTATCGCACTATGTATCATTTGATAACTCAAGAAATCCCTTACCCTTGCTTTGGTTGAAATAAAATTTCAAATGGAGGAATTCCAAGTATATTTAGAACGAGATATAGATATATCTCGGCAACATGACTTTCTATATCCACTTATCTTTCAAGAGTATATTTATGCACTTGCTCATGATCATGGTTTAAATGGATCGATTTGTTTGGAAAATGTGGGTTATGACAATAAATCCAGTTTGCTAATTGTGAAACGTTTAATTACTCGAATGTATCAATGGAATCATTTGAATATTTCCCTTAATGATTCTAACAAAAAGAAATTTGTTGTGACCAACAACAATTTAGATTTTCAAATGATATTAGAAGGATTTTCAGTCATTGCGGAAATTCCATTTTCGCTCCAATTATTATCTTTCCTAAAAGGAAAAAAAATAGCAAAATTCCATAATTTACGATCAATTCATTCGATATTTCCTTTTTTAGAGGACAAATTCTCACATTTAAATTATGTGTCAGATATACTAATACCCCACCCCGTTCATCTGGAAATCTTGATTCAAACTCTGCGCTACTGGGTTAAAGATGCCTCTTCCTTGCATTTTTTACGATTTTTTCTTCATGAGTATCGTAATTGGACTAGTTTTATTACTCCAAGGAAATCCATTTTCTTTTTTTCAAAAAGGAATCCACGATTTTTTTTCTTCCTATATAATTCTCATGTATATGAATACGAATCCATTTTTGGTTTTCTCTGTAACCAATCTTCCCATTTACGATCAACATCTTATGGAGCCCTTCTTGGTCGAATTTTTTTCTATGAAAAAAGAAAGCATCTTGTAGAAACTCTTGCTAATGATTTTCAGGCCAGCTTATGGTTGTGCAAAGATCCTTTCATGCATTATGTTAGGCATCGAGAAAAAATTATTCTGGCTTCAAAGGGGACGGCTCTTCTGATGAATAAATGGAAATATTACTTTGTCAATCTTTGGCAATGTAATTTTGATGTGTGGGCTCAACCAGGAAGGATCCATATAAAACAATTATCCAATAATTGCTTACATTTTCTAGGCTATCTTTCAAGTGTGCGGCTAAATCCTTCAATGGTATGGAGTCAAATACTAGAAAATGCATTTC